AATAATATATATCTAATAATCTACTAATAATCTAATAGTAATTAAGTAATTATTTATTAGTAATATATATTAGACAGTAATATATATTAGACATACATCAAAATAGACATACATCAAAATTAAATAGCACTCTAAATTCTATATTTTTTCTCCACACCCACTTGTATGCATTTCGATCCATCAAAAATAATTGCAAGACCAACTGATTGAATTCCTGATTTTTTATATCTCTTTTTATGCTTATGTATATGTATCCGGAAGGCCATCTAAAGAATTAATGTAAGAAGAATAGTGTGTGCATATATTATAATACCATCATATATATATATATACCATAATTATACATATCAATTATACATATCTAATATATATTAAATATTAAATTATTAGTTAGATAATTATTAGATAATATAATAAATAATAATAAAATAATAATATAAAAAATATATAATTATCTAATTCTAATATTTACTAATATTTAGAATTAAACGAATATAGATAAACTAAACTAAGTCAAGATATTTTTTTTTTTCAGCTTTGGCAAAACGATCACAATTGATAGAATTATATTATTCAGTAAAGTACTAAATTAGTAATATTAATATTCCTATCTCTAAAGCCCACTCCTTCCCCATACTACAAGTGAAAGAGAAAATGTAAACACTACCATTAAAGCAGCCCAAGCGAGACTTACTATATCCATGTGAATGATGTCCCTTATCTCTATGAAATGAAGTATTTATTCCATTATTAATTCATAATTTATAGTGGAATCAATGGTGCAGAGTCAAAATAGGATTCTTAATTACGGCTAGTGATGAAACAATTTTACGAATCCACTCGTAAAAAGGTCCTTTATTTCTTAGTCAATAGATTCTATTGAAATTGAAAGAATTGTAAAATTGGAAATAATAAAAAAAATATAAAATTAAATAAAATATTAAATATTTAAATATATATTTTAAATATATATATATAATTTAAATATTATTTATTATTATATATATAAATATATATAAGATATATAAGTGTATAAGATAGATAATGAAATAGAAGAAAAAAAAAAAAATAAGAAAAGAAGAATAACCATTTTTATTTCATTTCTGAGCACTCAGAGCCTATCCTGAGTTTGGATACAAAGTATCCTCGCTCAGTTCTTTCCACATCTTTAACCTTAGGAATCCTTGGATACCAAGATTTACGACTTCTTATTTTCATAGTTCTGATGCCCAGAATAGAATGAATTATCATTATTTCTTTTATTTGGTTCAATTCAGAATAGCCCAAACCAATGCATTAATAAGATTGGATTGCTTCAGACTTATTGGTATCTGTTTGAGCCACACTCAGAAACCAGATTTTTATCAATTTTGATAAAAAAGATGACAGTCTTTTATAGGACCTACGGGTTCTCAAAATCAAGTATCGACAGATCTAGTCCCTTGCCTATGCTTTTGCGGGGCAAGAATTTGTCAAGTTCGATCAGCAGGATTAAAAACTTCCAAGTCTTTTTTTGTTGATCAGGCGACACCCAGATTTGAACTGGGGATAAAGGATTTGCAGTCCCCCGCCTTACCACTTGGCCATGTCGCCAAATTCCATTTGTATTCCCTTAATGGATGAAAAATCCAATTGATTTACGACTAATTATTATCAATTACAATTATAATCAATTATAATATTCTAATATTATATTCTAAATATTAATATTTTAATATTAATTATAATATTATATGTGTATATGTAAACCCCAGAACAGTGTAAACTACAGAGCTGGAATTTTTATACGTGGATACCGAATGAATAAAAAATAGACATTATGATTTTTGATCGAGTGCGACTTGACCTATGTTGCACCAAGTTCAATTATGAGAAAAGATGCGATATATGGATAGCTATATCGGCATGTGCCGGTATGTACTTCCTAAAGATTACTCCTATGAGTATTACGTACGCAATTCAATTGTATTTTATAAATTCTACTACCAAAAAAGATTTGCGAATTACTTTTTGAGCGTTTGTGCTAAAAATAGTTAAACTCTATGCTATTCCTGATTCTTCTGTTTTTATCTCATTCATAGAGAGCAGATTGATTCCCAAATTCATTTCTTTTTTCTTTTTTGTACCCTGATCGTAATATCATAATAAAAGAATTGGGTAGAAATTGGATCAATTTTCTTATCCGATACCGATAAAAGACTCCGTCAACCTAAGTGACAGAATTTTTTACCAGGAATGCTTTATCAATTTTAATTTCTTTCTATTTGTACCTGGCTCAAATTCGAACTTGCGTAAAAAATGCCCTCCATTTCTCTGTCTTGCTTCCGTTCATACGTATGATATATATGGATAGAGTTGGCTAAAATTTTATGTGATTCAGTAAACAGAATACCCATTCCATCATTGCTAGATCGATCGGTATGGTTCGATGAATAGTGAGCTAAGCCAATAATGGGATTTTTTCAATAAAGAGGAAACTTCAGATTAATATGCTCCAGAATGGAAATGAAGGAATGTCCACAATACCTGGATTTAGTCAGATACAATTTGAGGGATTTTTTAGGTTCATTAATCAGGGCTTGGCGGAAGAATTTCATAAGTTTCCAAAAATTGAAGATAGAGATCAAGAAATTGAATTTAATTTATTTGTGGAAACATATCAATTGGTAGAGCCCTTGATAAAAGAAAGAGATGCTGTATATGAATCACTCACATATTCTTCTGAATTATATGTACCCGCGGTCTTAATTTGGAAAACCGATAGAAATATGCAAGAACAAACAGTTTTTATTGGGAACATCCCTATAATGAATTCTTTTGGAACCTCTATAGTAAATGGAATATACCGAATTGTGATCAACCAAATATTGCAAAGTCCTGGTATTTACTACCGTTCAGAATTGGAACATAACGGAATTTCTGTCTATACCAGTACTATAATATCGGATTGGGGGGGAAGGTCAGAATTAGAAATTGACAGAAAAGCAAGGATATGGGCCCGTGTAAGTAGAAAACAAAAAATATCTATTCTAGTTCTATCATCAGCTATGGGTTCGAATATAAGAGAAATTCTAGATAATGTTTGTTACCCTGAGATTTTCTTGTCTTTCCCGAATGAAAAAGAGAAAAAAAAGATTGGGTCAAAAGAAAATGCTATTCTGGAGTTTTATCAACAATTTGCTTGTGTAGGGGTAGGGGGAGATCCGGTATTTTCTGAGTCCTTATGCAAGGAATTACAAAAGAAATTTTTTTACCAAAGATGTGAATTAGGAAAGATTGGTCGACGAAATATAAACCGGAGACTGAATCTTGATATACCCCAAAACAATACATTTTTGTTACCACAAGATCTATTGGCTGCTGTGGATCATTTGATTGAAATGAAATTTGGAATGGGTATACTTGACGATATGAATCACTTGAAAAATAAACGTATTCGTTCTGTCGCAGATCTATTACAGGATCAATTCGGATTGGCTCTTGTTCGTTTAGAAAATGCGGTTCGAGGAACTATATGTGGAGCAATCAGGCATAAATTGATACCGACTCCTCAAAATTTGGTAACTTCAACTTCATTAACAACTACTTATGAATCGTTTTTTGGCCTACACCCTTTATCTCAAGTTTTGGATCGAACTAATCCGTTGACACAAATTGTTCATGGGCGAAAATGGAGTTATTTGGGTCCTGGGGGATTGACGGGGCGAACTGCTAGTTTTCGGATACGAGATATTCACCCGAGTCACTATGGACGTATTTGCCCAATTGACACGTCCGAAGGAATCAATGTTGGACTTATTGGATCATTAGCTACTCATGTTAAGGTTGGTTATTGGGGATCTATAGAGAGTCCTTTTTATGAATTATCTGAGAGATCAAAAGAGGCACAGATGGTTTATTTATCACCAAATAGAGATGAATATTATATGGTAGCAGCAGGAAATTCTTTGGCCTTGAATCGGGGTATTCAAGAACAACAGGTTGTTCCGGCTCGATATCGTCAAGAATTCCTGACTATTGCATGGGAAGAGATTCATCTTAGAAGCATTTTTCCTTTCCAATATTTTTCTATTGGAGCTTCCCTCATTCCTTTTATCGAGCATAATGATGCGAATCGAGCTTTAATGAGTTCTAATATGCAGCGCCAAGCAGTTCCCCTTTCTCGTTCCGAAAAGTGCATTGTTGGAACTGGGTTGGAAGGCCAAACGGCTCTAGATTCGGGTATTTCAGCTATAGCCGAACACAAGGGAAAAATCATTTATACTGATACTCACAAGATCGTTTTCTCAAGTAATGGGGATGCTCTAAGCATTCCATTAGTTATGTATCAACGTTCCAACAAGAATACTTTTATGCATCAAAAAACTCAGGTTCGGCGGGGTAAATATATTAAAAAGGGACAAATTCTAGCGGGTGGTGCGGCCACAGCTGGTGGGGAACTCGCTTTAGGAAAAAATGTATTAGTAGCTTATATGCCATGGGAAGGTTACAATTTTGAAGACGCAGTACTAATTAGTGAACGTCTGATTTATGAAGATATTTATACTTCTTTTCACATCCGGAAATATGAAATTCAGACTCATGTAACAAGCCAAGGTCCTGAAAGAATAACTAAGGAGATTCCGCATTTAGAGGCTCATTTACTCCGAAATTTAGACAGAAATGGAATTGTTATGCTGGGATCTTGGATAGAAACAGGTGATATCTTAGTAGGTAAATTAACACCTCAGACAGCGAATGAATCATCATATGCCCCAGAGGATAGATTATTACGAGCTATACTTGGCATTCAGGTATCCACTTCAAAAGAAACTTCGCTAAGACTACCTATAGGTGGAAGGGGCCGAGTTATTGATGTGAGATGGATCCGTAGAAAGGGGGGTTCCAATTATAATCAAGAAAGGATTCGTGTATATATTTCACATAAACGTGAAATCAAAGTGGGGGATAAAATAGCTGGAAGGCATGGGAATAAAGGTATAATTTCGAAAATTTTGTCT